GGATTTCATATTCGAATGAACCTCGTAATCGTAAGAAAGTTGGTTTTTTAACTACGGGCCTAGCAAACGAAAAATTTGGATAGGATCCAATAAGATGGATCTCCCCCTTTGAAAATCGGACGTGATGGTTTCCGCTCATCCGGCTAAAGTAGTTACACAAAATAAAGATAAAAAAAGGTTTACTCTTTACTCAAGTTCTCAGTAAAGGCCAAGCAACATTTCCTTGATACATTCTTCTTTTTTTCTGAATTATTTATCCAATTCACAATTACGACAGAAAAGAAATGTAAAATTCTTGAGTAGTCTACCTCCCTTTGAATGAGGAATCCTCCAATTTAATAATAAAAAAAAGGAATATCCTCTAATTCATAAGAGATTTCTTTGTCTATGTATCATACCATTTGATCTTTTAGGTCAGACGTCACCTCGACGGTTATGCCACGATGTCTTTAAGCCTATATGCGATAATAGACTTCTGCAATCATGTTTCTTTTTTATTTGAACTATTTGAATTGAACATAATTTCAATTCTTTCAAAAAAAAAATAAAGTATTTTTTTTTTTCACGAGGTACGTACAGCTATAAAATAAAATTTATTTCTATTTGTTACTGAATTGACCATAGACCGATTCCCTTTGATTTGGGAGTATTTAATACACCCATGAATTCTGAGCTTCATGTTACTTATCCCAAGAGACATGCCAGATCCAGGGCATCCCAATTTAATTGAATGGAATGACAGTTTCTCATTCGGAATCTGTACAATAAGAATTTTGATCAAATCACACATCGCAGTATACTAGACCTTCTAATTCTTTAAGAGGTTTATCTAAAAGACTCGCGATATAACTAGGAAGACGTTTCAAATACCACACATGGGTTACTGGACATGCTAATTTTATATATCCCATTTGATATCTACGTATCCGAGAATCTACAAATTCTACTCCGCATTGTTCACAAAATTTTGGTTGGTCTTTTTTATCTCCGATTACTCGATAATTTCCACAAGCACAAATCCCACTTTTTATAGGTCCAAAAATTCTTTCACAAAATAATCCATCTTTTTCAGGCTTATTGGTTTTGTAATGAAGAGTATAGGGTTTTGTTACCTCCCCAACTATTTCTCCGTTAGGTAGAATTTTTTTTGCCCAAGCACTTATTTGTTGAGGAGAAACTAATCCAATTCGAAGGTGTTGATGTTTATACGGATCAATCATCATAGAATAAAATTTCTGAGTCAGTCCAATTAAACTTCCTTCCTTTGAATCTGGAAGTTTTTCTCAGATACAAGGAAATGATTCAGTTCCAGAGCCAAAGATCGTAGTTCTCGAACGAGCAATCGAAAAGATTCTGGAGCATCCATGGGTTTAGGTATTGTTCCTCCAATGATCGTAGTCCCGAGTACTTCTTGACGAGCTTGAATATGATCAGATTTATAAGTCAGCATCTCTTGTAAAATATGAGCAACACCAAATCCCTCAAGAGCCCAAACCTCCATTTCGCCTACCCGTTGTCCTCCTTGCTTGGCCCTTCCTTTAAGGGGTTGTTGTGTAACAAGTGCATAATGTCCACTGGAACGTCCATGTATTTTATCATCAACTTGATGAATTAATTTCAAGATATATGGCTTTCCTATTATAACAGGCTGTTCAAAAGGATTCCCCGTTCTTCCATCAAATAGTCCGCTCTTTCCCGGATACTCGGGTTCAAATATCCATGGATTCGATGTTTGTTTACTGGCCTCATATAATTCAGAAAACACAAGTTTTCTCGAAGCCTCTTGTTCATATCTTTCATCAAAAGGTGCTATTCTATAATGTCTATTTAGCATACTCCCAGCTAACCCGAGTGAGCATTCAAATATCTGTCCTACATTCATTCGTGAAGGTACCCCTAATGGATTGAAGACCATATCAACGGGTCTTCCATCTTGCAAATAAGGCATATCCTGTCTAGCCAAAATCTTTGAAACAATACCTTTATTTCCATGTCTCCCAGCCACTTTATCACCTACTTTGATTTCACGTTTCTGTGAAATATATATATGAATCGTTTCTGGATTATAACTAGAACCTGCTTTTTTGTGGATCCATCTCACATCAATAACTCGGCCCCTACCACCTATAGGTAGTTTTAGACAAGTTTCCTTTGAGGTGGATACCTGAATCCCAAGTATAGCTCTTAATAATCTATCTTCCGGGGCATACGAGGATTCTTTCGCCATTTGGGGTGTTAATTTACCCACTAAAATATCGCCAGTTTCTACCCAAGATCCCAGGATCACAATTCCATTTTTGTCTAAATTTCGGAGTAAATGGGCTTCTAGGTGTGGAATTTTATTAGTGATTCTTTCAGGACCATGGCTTGTAACATGAGTCTGAATTTCATATTTCCTTATGTGAAAAGAAGTATAAATATCTTCATAGACCAGGCGCTCACTAATGAGTACAGCATCTTCAGAATTGTAACCTTCCCATGGCATATAAGCTACTAATAC